AAAAATTGTGCATCATTCGCATACCGGTGGCAGCTTCGAATAGGTCATATATCAATTCTCTTTCTCGAAAAATATAGAAGAAAGGAGTCTGTGCCCCAATATCTGCCATAAAAGGGCCGAGCCATAACAAATGTGAAGCTATCCGACTTAACTCCAACATAATGACTCTGATATAACTGGCCCTTTTAGGCACTTGAATATTGCCTAATTGCTCTGGCGCATTTACAGTTATTGCTTCTGTGAACATAGTAGCTAAATAATCCCAACGCGTTACATAAGGCAAATATTGTATAATTGTTCGATTTTCCGCAATTTTTTCCATACCTCTGTGTAAATAACCCAATATTGGTTCACAGTCAATAACATCTTCACCATCTAGAGTAACAATGAGTCGAAGAACACCATGCATTGATGGGTGGTGAGGTCCCATATTGACTATCATGAAGTCTTTTCTTGCAGATGGTACAGTCATAGGTTTTTCCTGATTCATTCTTCCATGAATTGCTGAAAGCGAAAAGAAGTTCATTAAACTTTAAGCGAATAATTCAAACTAATTCTTCAAATTCAAATTAACGAGTTTTTCTCTCTCGAATATCCAACTGTCCTATTAATTCTTTATAACGCGCTCTATTTTTTTTTGATAAATAAGCCAGCAACCGTTGACGTTTTCCCAGAATTTTCCGCAGACCTCTCTGAGATAAATAGTCTTTTTTGTGCAATTCCAAATGTGAAGTAAGTCTCCGTATCTTATTGGTGAAACTAACTACTTGAAATTCAACAGATCCTTTGTTTTCTTCTTGTTCTTGCAAAATAATTGAAATAAATGAATTTTTTACCATAAAAGAATTTCACACTCCCCTTTTTACAGATATTTATTTTATTGATCAGTAATAATAATGTCAGAAATTTTAATGTAGTATACACAATAATCATAATTTATTTATAGACTCCGGATTTTATCAATTAAGATTTATCAATTAAAATTAATCAATCCGATTTTGGAGTTAATTTGGATAGTGATAGAAAAAAAAAGACGCTACCAAATAGTTTACTACGAAGATTCTGTTGATTAATTTATAGCTTTAATGGATACGCCATTTCCTACGTCATTTGCTTAGTATTGCAGTATACTAGACTGGGATGTAAAACAGCGCATATGTCCATCTGGTTGCTTGCATATAACATCAATATATACAGATGCCGGACAGAAGAAAAAATGAAAAATATGATTGATAGAACAAGATAATATATAGGAAACTCAAAATTTTAAATCATGGATACATATATATCCTTAACATACTCAAGCGGCTCCCATTATTGGTATCAAACCAATAGCGATTCATACAAGCTAAATCTTCTAATCGATAATTAGGCCAAAAAAAGAACTTTAATTTCATTAATTCATTTTTTTTTCTGTCAAAATGTTTACTTTCATCCAAAAATTGACTCCAGTTTTTTATCTTGTTTTCCTTGGAAAATACTGTATTTCTATGCACACCATTCCTAGTCTTTAAATTCAAATTGAAAGAAATTAGAATTCTCAATTCTCTACGACGTCTAGACGATAAAATTTTTTCAGGAACAAGCAAATCATAATTCTTTTTGTCTCTATTTAGAGTTTTTCTTTTATGTCTTGGAATGGATTCATCAAAATTATTCTTAGCCACATTTTTTGGTTTTCGATATCTTTGATTACTTTGGTGCTTATTTTTATGAACCAATGAAATGCCTATGATTTGATACATAAAAAACTGTCCGTCATTTTTTACAGATAGACGGGCACGTTCCATAATTAATACTCTATTTTTCATTAATTCTGTAAGATCCAAACGCTCAAACATTATATCCAGATTCATTTCTTTCCTTTTAATACAGGATAGAACAATTTTGCTTACTTTTCTCAGGTTAAACAGGAGACCGTATACCGGGATATTATCTATCATTTTTTGATTCAATTTACTCACACGTCCATTCCATTGTAATTGCAATGGAAACTCTCCTGTAAGGACGATTCTTAGTTTTCGGATCGGTTGTAAAAAAGATTCTTCAATATTGTTTTGATTCTTTAATTTAAAATATTGTTTTGAATTTGATGGGCTAAAATTTAAAAAATCCTCATTCTGCTCTTGCTTTCCAAAAAAATACTCATCCTCTTCTTCCTTTACATTGATATTTTTATTTTCACTAAAAGTTGGATTTATATTCAAATTAAAAAGAAGTAATTTGCTTGGGATAAACCAAGGTTTCTTTTTATATTTATCATAAAGTATCACAAACTCTGGAAAGAAAACAACTTTCGGAGTCGATGTGAATCGATTTAAGATTAAGATTTTTTCATTCATTCCCATCCAATCAAAAAACATTACCATCCAATCAAAAAAGACCCTTTTGTATTTGTAATTGATTTCGGAATTTGAATTAATCGGAAGATAAAAAAGAACATTATTATGAATTTTATCCATTTTTTGGTCCTTATTAGGTTTAGGTTCAGCCTTAATTTTTTTTTTTATTTTACAAACAAAATATTTTCTATCTGGATTTTTTTCCATATAATTTTTTTCCATATATATAATATAACTATAACTTTTTCCTAGATAATTATTCATAGGAATATTCTTGAGTATGTTAAAAAATTTTTCTTTATTTCTGTTGGAATTTTCTTGGTTCTTATTTGTTTCTAATGATGATCTATAAATATAGGAGTTCTTATTAGTTTCAGAATGAATATATTTATATGATAAAAGATCATATCTATAGTTTTTTTGAAAATTCTCCTCTTTACTTGGTAATAAATATACTTTCGAATTTTGTTTTTCTTTGTAATCAACTAATGGGTCTTTTTCATAGGAATACCATTTGTTTAAATCTTTATTTTGAGACGTATGGGATTGATTGATTCCATTTCTCCATTTTTGTGGGACTAATCTAGACCATGTAATCTGAGATAAATCGTATTGATAATCACCTCTTAACCAGTTTTTCCATGGATTCATTCCATAATTTGGAAGTTTCTTATGTCTTAATTCGGAATGAAATATTCCTTGTCTTCCAAAAAAATCCTTTATTTCAGTCTTAAGAAAAAAAGACGGTCGATTATATTGAAGAATAGATCTTAACTTATTAAAGTTAATAACTTGGCTTTGTGATAATTTAAAAAATACATAGTTTTGTGACAAGTAAGATAAGTCAAAAAAAATATGGGGCTTCCCCTTACTATTTATAAGATTATCAAAAGCCCTTTTTATAGTCATAGGCCAGATAAAGTCAATTTTATTTTGTTTTGTTTTATTAATGCTTTCTTGATTTGTTTTATTATTGTAAATGTATTTATCAAGAATTTTTTTTGTTGATGCGATAAAAAGTTGTAGAGCGATTCTGCGCATATTAATGATACATAGAAAAATATCTATGTATATTTTTTCAATGAAAAATTTAACTATTAATTGAATATTTTTTCTTTTAAATAGTTTCCCATTTTTTGGCGGTGATTCTCCATTATTATTTTGATTTTTTTTTTTTCCTGGCCTTCCTCTTTTTTTCTCTTTTTTCATTATTTCTATTTGATTTATGATTGTGCTTCTTCTATCAATCCTATTTTGCATTTCTTCTTCCGCCTGTGAATAATTTGTCCAACCTGTAGATCGAATTTGACTAACTGATTCATTAATTATCTGATTGCTGATTATAGAATCCTTTTCTTTTTTAGTTTCACTTGATTCATATATTTCTCTCGGTATAAATAATGGAATTGTCTTTCCTTTGAAAAGTTGTTTTATTATTCGTTTTACAAATAAAAATGCTTTTGCTTCTTTCTTTGTTATTTTTTTTAAAACTCTTCGAACTCTAAAATTGAATTTTCTGAGTTCGACTTTAAAGTCTATATCTTTAAAAATGGGTTCAAAAAAGGAAGGTGTTTTTCGAGGAGGACCAAAAGGATATTCCATTTCCATTCCGAAAACTGTTAAAAAACAAGAATCAAAATCATCTTGTTTCTTTAGATCTCTCTTATAGAGTCGTCGCTTAGAGCTGTGCCAAGGTTTCAAATGAAAAGGATATAGGATTTTTATCTGAAAACCTTCTTTTAACCAATTTTTAGGAAAATCTTTTTTGTAGAATTGAATACCATTCAAGCTGCATCTTAAATAAATTTCTCTATTCCAATCTCGGAAATCCTCATACCATTCCGGAGATTGTCCTAATAAAATACGGCCAATATTCTTAGCTATTATCAATAAGGGGAATTTAATATATTTTCTAAAAATTGCTTGAGCTATTAACAGAATACTTCTTGTTTTTTGTCTATGTGGAATGTTATCCCATATTTCTATTCCCGTTGCCTGGTAGTTTTTTTTTATTCGAAATTCTTGATCTAAAATTTCTAATTCTGACTTTACAGCCAACCAATCTCTAATATTAGAAAAAAGTTTCATTAGGTCGGATATAGGAAAAGGAAAGTTTTCCATTTTTTCGAAAAAAAGAGGGGAATGGGCATTTCCTAGAGACGGTCCCCAAATAACCACTTTACGCCTTTGAGTGCGCATAGATCCTTTGATTACGGCTCGACGAAAATCTGGTTCTTCCAAATAATTTATAAAACCCGAATCTCTATTAAATCTTTTAAAAAGATTATAATCGTCGAAATTAGACTGCTTAAAACTTCTCAAAGTTACGCTCGAACGACTTAAAAAAGTTATACGTTTAAATCTTCTTGTTCGAAGCTGGTGATCCAGCCCGTACAGTACGCCATGTTCTTTTCGTCGTTTTTTAAAATGTTGTCCCAACAGGTTGATTAATTTGTATGACCATCGAGGGTTTTTTTTACCAATTTCGTTTATTCCAATAGATTTTTTTTGACGCTTAGGGTCAATTGTATTGAGTAAAAAATTTACTCTATTGTTTCTATTTGAATCAATTTTTCCTTGTTTTTTTTCTGATCTTTCTATTTTCGGTTCATATTCTCGAGAATTAGGATAGGGAACAAGGATATCATGAATTTTATT